ATGCGCTGGTTATTTTCTACCAACCATAAAGATATTGGGACTTTATATATTTTATTTGGGATGTGATCGGGGTTAGTAGGTACTGCTCTTAGCTTATTAATTCGGGCAGAACTTGGGCAACCCGGAGCATTACTTGGGGATGATCAACTATATAATGTTATCGTAACTGCCCACGCTTTTGTGATAATCTTTTTTTTGGTAATACCTATAATAATCGGAGGATTCGGAAATTGGTTAGTTCCGTTAATACTTGGAGCACCAGATATAGCCTTTCCTCGTTTAAATAATATAAGTTTTTGACTTCTTCCCCCAGCTCTTTTATTATTATTATCATCGGCTGCAGTAGAGAGAGGAGTTGGAACTGGATGAACTGTATATCCCCCTTTAGCCGGAAATCTAGCTCATGCTGGAGGGTCGGTAGATCTTGCTATTTTTTCTTTACATTTAGCAGGTGCATCGTCTATTCTTGGTGCAATTAATTTTATTACAACAATTATAAATATACGATGACGTGGGATACAGCTTGAACGTCTTCCGTTATTTGTATGGTCTTTAAAAATTACAGCAATTTTATTACTATTATCGTTACCTGTATTAGCAGGAGCTATTACTATACTTCTTACAGACCGGAATTTTAACACGGCCTTTTTTGACCCAGCAGGAGGCGGAGACCCTGTTTTATATCAGCATTTATTTTGATTTTTTGGTCATCCTGAAGTATACATTTTAATTTTACCCGGGTTTGGGATAATTTCACATATTGTAAGTCATTATTCAGTTAAGAAAGAAACTTTTGGCACTTTAGGTATAATTTATGCAATATTAGCCATTGGTTTATTAGGTTTTATTGTCTGAGCCCACCATATATTTACTGTTGGAATAGATGTTGATACTCGAGCTTATTTTACAGCAGCGACTATAATTATTGCTGTTCCAACTGGAATTAAAGTGTTCAGTTGACTAGCAACGATCCACGGAGCTAGGATCAAATATGAAACGCCTATATTATGAGCTTTAGGGTTTATTTTTCTTTTTACCGTGGGAGGCTTAACAGGTATTGTTTTATCTAATTCTTCATTAGATATTATATTGCATGACACCTACTATGTAGTTGCTCATTTCCATTATGTTTTATCTATAGGGGCTGTATTCGCTTTGTTTGGGGCATTTAATTATTGATTTCCTCTACTTAGAGGGGTGACTTTACACAATCGATGAACTAAAATCCACTTTTATGTTATATTTATTGGAGTAAATATAACCTTTTTCCCTCAACATTTTTTAGGTTTAAGAGGCATACCACGTCGGTACTCAGATTACCCAGATTGTTACACTAAATGGAATGTTATTTCCTCTGTTGGCTCAATAGTTTCCTTTGCAGCTGTTTTGTATTTTATAGTAATTGTATGAGAAGCATTAGTTTCGCAACGAAGTGTTATTTGAAGCACGCATTTAAGCACGGCTTTGGAGTGGGATAATATTTTACCCCCAGATTTTCATAATGCTCCCGAAACGGGAGCATTAGTAGCTGTTTAATATTATTTTAATAAATACTATGGGCCTATGAGGACAATTAGGATTTCAAGACGCAGCTTCTCCTTTAATAGAAGAATTAATTTTTTTTCATGACCATGCTATAATGATTCTTATTATGATTATCAGTTTGGTAGGTTATGCTGCAGTTTCATTAATAGTAAATAAACATACATGTCGATCCTTAGTAGAAGGCCAACAAATCGAAACTATCTGAACAATCGTTCCTGCTTTAATTTTAATCTTCTTAGCATTACCGTCTCTTCGCTTACTTTATTTGTTAGATGAAGTAGGTGATTGTAAGCTTAGAATTAAAAGAATCGGGCATCAATGATATTGGAGATATGAGTATTCTGACTTTTTGGAAAATATTGAGTTCGATTCATATATAATTCCAACAAATGAGCTAGAGTCTGGAGATTTTCGTCTTCTTGAAGTTGATCATCGGGTCGTAGTCCCAACTCAAACCGATATTCGTGTTTTAGTGAGATCGGCTGATGTTATTCATTCGTGGGCTGTTCCCTCTATAGGGGTAAAAGTGGACGCAATTCCCGGGCGCTTAAATCAATTAAGATTTTTTATTAAACATCCTGGTGTTTTTTATGGTCAATGTTCTGAGATCTGCGGAGCTAATCACTCGTTTATACCTGTAGTACTTGAAGCAATTCCATTAAAAAGTTTTATGGAATGGATTATCAATGTCTCAAAATAAAAAGTTAGTTAAGCCTATAATATAAGATTGTCAATCTTATGTCACTGATCACACAGTACTTTTTACATGCCACAACTTTCACCTTTAAATTGAGTTTTTTTATTTATATTATTTTGGTTTATGATTAGAGCTATTTCCGTTATAATTTGGTGATCGAGAAAAATAAATTTTAACTTAGAAAGTGGGTTTAAAGATTTCAACGAAAATAAATGGAACTGATAATGAATGCTTGTAGACATTTTTTCCTCCTTTGATGATAGTAACCAGGTTTTTATATCAATGTATATATTTACATGATTTTTTTCTAGGGTTCTAATTTTATTTTTTAGATCTATATATTGAATTACAATCCCCCGATGAGGGATTGTAATAATAAGATTTAAAATTACTGTGTCTTCTCAAGTTTTTCGATCTACAGGGTCAAACTTAGGGGGATTTATTAATATTGTTACTGCTTTATTTTTATTTTTAATTCTTGCAAATTTTAGAGGCCTAATTCCTTATGTTTTCAGAACTACGAGACATTTAGCTATTTCTTTTTCATTAGGACTACCTTTATGGGCATCTCTTATTTTATCAAGAAGACTTTATAATTTTAGGTCTGTAGTAGCAAGACTTTTACCTATAGGGGCTCCAGCTCCTTTAAATCCATTCTTGGTAATTATTGAAACAGTTAGAATTTTAGTGCGCCCTATTACTTTATCTGTTCGACTTATAGCTAATATAAGTGCAGGTCACATTGTATTAAGACTTATTGGTAATTATTTAATATCAGTATTTTTTCTATCTGTTTTTTCAGTAATCGTTCTCATTTTAATTCAAGTTATATACACATTATTCGAGTTTGGTATTAGCCTAATTCAAGCTTATATTTTTTGTCTTCTAATCACCCTATATTCAGACGAACACACCCATTAGTATAAAACACACTTCTGAGACAAACTATTGTAAAAGAATTCTATTCATTTTTGAGGTATGAGCCCAATAGCTTTAGTTAGCTTATTTTACAACAAGGGAAATTTAACTCGTTAATAGATCTACAGTCTACCGCTTATATCTCAGCCACCTAGCAACGCACCAGGAACTTTCCTTTACCAATTTTGCAAATTAGTGTTTTTTATAAACTATGGTGGGAGTGCAAGATTTAAAGTCGATCTTTATTTTAAGCTTTGAAGGCTTATAGTTTAAATAACTTAAAACCTTTTACCAGGAGGCACAGTATACCTCTCTTAAGAAATCAAAATTCTTTGTGCCCATACACTGCTTTGTAATGGTATCTTTTTTAAATTATTAATCTTCTTGCTTGGAAGGCAAATGTACTACTCATACTCAAAAGATATTTCTAATAAAATATATTATTCCTTTAGAACGAAAATCTAACGTGCTGCCATTACACCTTAGAAACATAATTGATCTAAATTGTGTATGCTTATACTATATTATTTTAGATTTAAGTAAGCAATCTGTCTTTAGGAAAATTTAAACTTGGTTCTGATTTGCTTATATGGTGGGTGCTAAAGAATATACATGGTATTTTTAGAGAGAAGTAAGGAGAGATATTATACAAAAGTAAAAAACATGATTATATCTAATAATATTATTTATATAGAAGATGTTATGAAAGTCCTACTAACATCAGTATTAAATATTAAGTAAGAGCGAAAGCTTGTCTTAGTTGAGTTAAAGATATCTGGTAAATTTAGTGCCAGCAGCCGCGGTTAAACTAAAGGATCAAATCATATATTAGGTGGTTAAAGGCAGTTATACATAGTAGTTAATGAGTTTTATAATTTTTTATTAAAAGGTGAAATTTGTATATAGACAAATAATACTAATGTTTCTTAAATGTTGAAGCTGCGATAGCCTTAAGGGAAACCGGGATTAGATACCCCGTTATTTTGGCTGTAAATATATTAATTTATACCGGAGTATTACGAATTTTAAATAATTTAAAACTCAAAGAACTTGACGGTGTTTTAGACTTTTTAGGGGAACCTGTCTTACAACCGATAATCCACGTTATACCTTATTCCCTTTTGTGATCAACTTGTATACCGTCGTCGTCGGGTAACTTTTAAAAATAAAGGAGTTGGCGGCAAGAATTAAATTATTTTCCACGTCAGATCAAGGTGCAGTAAATAAGGGAGAAAAGATGGGTTACAATTATTTAGTTTTAACAACGGATAGTGGGATTAAATTCCATTCTGAAGGAGGACTTAAAAGTAAGAATTTTTATAAAAATATTTTGAATATAGCTCTGAAGCGTGTACATATCGCCCGTCGCTCTCTTTGAAAAATGAGATAAGTCGTAACATAGTAGGGGTAATGGAAATTGCTCCTAAGTATTTTAGGTGAAGGTATAGTATAAGAAGTTAATACATTTCATTTACATTGAAAATATATTACATATGTAGTTGCCTTTAAGACGAAAAAGTATTATATAATTCTAATTGACTAAACTTGAATAAAACATTTCAAATTTAAGTAATATAGAGAGAAAATTAATTTATATAAATGAAAGTAATAGTACTGTAAAGGGATGATTTAATCGCATAAAAGCAGAGAATGTATTCGTACCTTTTGCATCATGGTTTAACTAGATTTAGATTTTATTTAAAATTTCTCGAAATCTAATGAGCTATCTTAATTCATTATTTTAGTAATTAAAAAGTAATTGTGAAATAAATTTTTTTAGAAGTGAAGATAGAGATGAAATTTCTTTCGCATTAGGTGATAGCTAGTTTTTCCTCAAAGGTATATAAGTACTTAGACTTAAGTGTTATTAGTTAAGAACAATCAGGTAGCTTTAGGGTTATTTAATTATTAAGGATAAGCTTAATGATTTAATAAAGTAGGTATGTATTTCTAGTTAGATTTAGGTTTAAAAATAGCTATAATTGTGAGTTTGTTATAATTCATTTATTAATTAGAATATTATAATCTATGATAAAGGAAGGAAATAAATTTATTAACAAATAGGTAAAACAAATTTATGTTAGAATGAGTATTGGATATTTAAATTAGTAACTATATAGTGGGCTTAGATCACTAAAAGTTATATGCTAAGTGAAATTTAAGTTATATTAAATTACATAAAGGAACTCGGCAAAACATATTCTGCCTGTTTATCAAAAACATGGCTCTTTGCTATATATTTCGAATAAAGAGTCGGACCTGCCCGGTGATATTTCAACGGCCGCAGTACTTTGACTGTGCAAAGGTAGCATAATCACTTGCCTTATAATTGAAGGCTGGAATGAATGGTTTGACAAGAATATAACTGTCTCTATGTAATTCTATAAAACTTGATTTTCAGGTGAAGAAGCCTGAATTTAATTGAAAGACGAGAAGACCCTATCGAGCTTTAAAAGAATTGGTAAAGAAATAATATAAACAATTTGAAATTAAACTTACTAAAAATTTTGGTTGGGGCGACAAAGGAACCTAAAAAGCTTCCTTTAACTAAGAGCTATTGACAAATAAAGATCCAAAATTATTGATTAAAGGATATAGTTACCGTAGGGATAACAGCATAATTCTTTTTAAGAGACCATATCGAAAAAGGAGTTTGTGACCTCGATGTTGGACCAAAATATCCTAAAGATGCAGCAATCTTTAAAGGTTGGTCTGTTCGACCATTAAAATTTTACGTGATCTGAGTTCAGACCGGCGTGAGCCAGGTCAGTTTCTATCTTCAATTATTTAAGTTAGGCTTAGTACGAAAGGACCAGTCTGCAATAATGATTATACAAAATGAAAATGTATAATATGATATATATATATATATATATATATGTATGTATATGTATATGCGTATATTAAAGAATCAGATTAGCAAAGATTTGCGATTGATTTAGACTCAATAAACATAGGTGAAATTCCTTTATTTGATAGAGGTGGCAGAAAAGTGCATTAGGTTTAAGCTCTAAAAATAAAGACATTATTCTTTCCTTTATAATTATGTATTTATCTATCTTATCTTGTTTGTTTACGTATATTTGTATTTTATTAGCGGTTGCTTTTTTTACCTTACTAGAACGAAAAGGATTGAGATATATCCAGATTCGGAAAGGGCCTAATAAAGTAGGATTTATAGGATTACCACAGCCAATTGCAGATGCAGTGAAGTTATTGACTAAAGAAATTGTAAAACCTACAATAGCAAATTGTTCTCCTTATTTTATTGCACCTATCTTTAGATTTATTTTAGCTTTACTTCTTTGACAGCTTTATCCTAGATTATACAGAACTAATTATTTTAAATGAGGTGTTTTATTTTTTTTATGTGTATCAAGATTAAATGTATATGGAACTCTCTTAGCAGGATGATCATCAAATTCAAAATATGCATTGCTTGGTAGCTTACGAGCTATCGCCCAAACAATTTCTTACGAAGTAAGAATGGTATTAATTATATTATTCCCATTATTCATAATTAGTAGTTTTAGATTTTTTTCAATTCAAGAAAAACAGGATTCTATTTGATTTAGATTGTTAATGATTCCTATAAGGTTAGTATGATTTGCTAGGTGTATTGCTGAAACTAATCGTGCCCCGTTTGATTTTGCCGAAGGAGAATCTGAGTTAGTTTCTGGTTTTAATGTTGAATACGGTTCTACTGGGTTCGCTTTAATTTTCCTAGCAGAATATGCAAATATTTTAGTAATAAGGCTGTTCACTTGTTTACTTTTCTTCGGGGGAAGATCAATGTTTATACTAATTAGCGATATAGCTTTTATATTTAAAGTATTATTTTTTGCTTTTAGGTTTATTTGAATTCGGGCAAGTTACCCTCGTTTCCGTTATGACTTATTAATGGGTCTTACTTGAAAAACTTTTTTACCTATGTCCCTCTCTTTTTTATTAGTAGTGTGCATATTAGCCTTTAATATTTATTATTAATTTAAGTGCTATTCAAACCGTAGTTTAGTAAAAATCTTAACATTGGAAGTTAAAGATTGGGTGATACCCACGTTTTGACATGAGAGCTATTATTATGATAAGACTAACATTTTCTAGGCTATTTATAATTCCTCTAATATCTCAGCCGCTTAGATTAGGATTAAGTATTATATATTCTACGTTAATAATATGCCTTATAATGGGTATATTTTTATCTTCTTGATATGGGTATGTTTTATTCTTGATTTATATCGGGGGGTTACTGGTAATATTTGCGTATGTAGCAGCTTTATCTCCTAATATACTATTTGGTAGAATATTCCCTATAGTTATTTATATTACACTTTTCTGTGTGTCCAGTGTTTTTATTTATTGAATTATATTTACTGATGTATCTTCTATTGGAATTTTAAATTTTTATATGAGCTTGGAATTTAATAAGATATTAAGCATTGAAATAGTATCTCCTCAAGTAGTTTCTATTTTAATTGGTTTGGCTATTATTTTATTGATTACTCTTGTTGTTGTAGTTAAGATTTGTTATTACCAGCAAACCTCACTTCGGCCCTTTAAAACTTAAGACTCATTGTTGTATATGTTAAGTTCTATACGAAAAGTTCATCCTATTTTAAAAGTTATTAATGGGGCTTTTATTGATTTACCAGCTCCTTCTAACTTATCTATTTGATGAAATTTTGGATCTCTTTTGGGTTTATGTTTGGGCATTCAAGTTGTTACTGGATTAATACTATCAATGCATTATATTGCCCACATTGATTTGGCTTTTAGGTCTGTCGTACATATTTCTCGTGATGTGAATTATGGGTGGTTACTTCGGGCAATACATGCAAACGGAGCTTCCTGATTTTTTATTTGTTTATATCTTCATGTTGCTCGAGGAATTTACTATAGATCTTATCTATTTTTACACACATGAAATATTGGTGTTATTTTATTAATTTTTACCATGGCCTCAGCTTTTTTAGGATATGTATTGCCTTGGGGACAAATGTCGTTTTGAGGTGCTACCGTGATTACTAACTTGCTTTCTGCTGTTCCTTACCTAGGGAAAATATTAGTTGAATGGGTTTGAGGAGGCTTTGCAGTGGATAGGGCTACACTAACGCGATTTTTTACCCTTCATTTTTTACTTCCATTTGTCATTATAGCCTTAGGAGTCTTTCATATGATGTTTTTACATGAAACTAGGTCTAATAACCCATTAGGTGTTAATAGAGATAGAGATAAAGTTCCTTTCCATTCTTATTACACATTTAAAGATCTTGTTGGTTTTGTTTTAGTTTTATTTTTATTATCCGTTTTAGTATTGTTTTGGCCTCAGTTTCTTACAGACCCGGAAAATTTTATTCCTGCTAACCCTTTAGTAACTCCAGTTCATATCCAGCCCGAGTGGTATTTCTTATTTGCTTATGCAATTTTACGGTCAATTCCTAATAAATTAGGAGGCGTTTTAGGCTTAGTAGGATCAATTATTATTTTATTTATTTTACCATTTAGACATTTTGGTAAATTTCGATCAATATCTTTCTATTTACTAAATCAGGTCTTATTTTGATTTTATGTGGGAATTTTTTTTATTTTAACTTGAATTGGAAGATGCCCCGTAGAGGCTCCTTATGAGCAAATTGGTCAAATTTTTACTTTATTATATTTTTTATATTTTTTAATTAACCCTTTATTTCAATTAATGTGAGATATAATTTTAGATTTTTAAAGTTGCTCCTGGGGTCGTTTATCTTGAAAATAAACTTAAAGTGTTCAATTCACTTAGTAACTTGATGCAGTAGTAGCTTAACTAAAAGCATTGGTCTTGTAAGCCAAAAATGAAGTTCTTCCTTCTGTTTTAAGTTGCATGATATGAGACTATTTTATTTAGTATTAATTAGTATATGAGGATTTTTTATATCACTTTTTGCTCTAGCATTACAATATAAACACTTATTAAGAGTTCTCTTAAGACTAGAGGCAGCTATAATAAACTTGTTTATCATGCTTTTTGTTTTATTTAATAATATTACTTTTAGCGGGCACGCCGCTTTAATTTTGATTACAATAGGTGTTTGTGAAGCAAGATTAGGGCTTTCTATTTTAGTTGCCATTATCCGAGCAGAAGGAAATGATTACGTTACAAGATTCTCTTTACATAAATGTTAGGACTTTTGTTTTTGAGGATTATAATGTTTATATATTTTGGTAAGAAATGATCTTGATATATCAAAATATGGTTTTTGACTTTAGGAAGTTTGCTTTCTTTATTTCACTTATTCTCGCCGTCTAAAAATTATGATGTTATTAATGAGTATATAACTCAGGATTCTATGTCTGTCGTTTTGATTTCATTAACATTTTGGGTTTTGCTATTAATAATGTTAGCTAGACAGAATAGAGTTAAGATTTCACGCAATAAAGAGCAAATATTTTCTACTATGTTAATTTGTCTTAACTTAATTTTAGTTATAACTTTCATGTCTTCAAGAACATTATTGTTTTATTTTATATTTGAGGCCTCTCTTGTCCCAACACTTCTATTAATTTTAGGTTGAGGTTATCAACCTGAACGATTACAGGCTGGGATATACATAATAATCTACACAGTAGCAGCTTCACTTCCGCTTTTGTTGACTATTTTTTGACTAAGAAATCAATACTGTTCTATGAATATATTAATAATTAGAACTCTGCGAAAGGCGGCAGTGGAAACTTTTAATTTCTGAACCATTAATTACATAACGTTTTTGGTTTTTAGAGCTTTTTTAGTGAAGTTACCCATATTCACTGTACATCTCTGATTGCCTAAAGCGCATGTTGAAGCTCCAGTAGCCGGATCTATAGTTTTAGCCGCAATTTTATTAAAGTTAGGAGGTTACGGAATTATGCGTTTTTACCAACATTTAAATTTTTCTGGGTCTCAAAGTTTAATTTTACTTTTTTCCCTGGCTCTCTGAGGAGGTGTTTTAACAAGTATTATTTGTTTTCGTCAAATTGATTTTAAATCGCTTATTGCTTATTCTTCTATCGGTCACATATCTCTAATGCTAGCTGGAGTATTTTCTGATACTTTATGAGGGTGAAGAGGAGCCTTAGTTATTATAATCTCTCATGGTTTTTGTTCCTCAGCGTTGTTTGCTTTAGCAAATTTTGTGTACGAAAAAACTCAGACACGAAGTTTGTACTTAAGTAAAGGAATACTATTATTTTTACCTGTCTTATCTATATGGTGATTTTTATTCTGTGTTATCAATATGGCTGCGCCCCCAAGAGTCAATCTCTTAGGAGAGATTATAATTTTTCCGGCATCATTTTTTAGATCCAAATATTTTATAATTCCGGTTGGATTAATAAGATTTTTAGCTGCGTTATACAGAATATATCTTTATACTTGTATTCAACATGGAGCAAGACCTAAATTTTTAAAACCTTTTAGGGCTTTAAAATCTTCTGTATCTACCATACTTTTTATGCATTGAGTTCCTGTAAATTTACTAGTTATGAAGAGAGACTTAGTTTTTATATGAATTTAGTTGAGTTAGTTTAGCTAAGAACATCAAGCTGTGGATTTGAAGGTAAAATAATCTTACTCAACTATGTTTATGTTTTTGAAATCATCATCTATTAGATCTTTGATTTTAATGTTGTATAGTGTTGTTATCTTTCCCATTACAATTTATTTTATTATATACCAAGATCATTTGATATTAGAATGATATATTTTTAGGGTGAGTTCTTGTTCCGTATGTTTTACTATTTTATTTGATAGAGTAAGCTTAAGCTTTAGAAATGTAGTCTGTTTTATTTCAAGATGTGTAATGATGTTCTCATCAAGATATATGTCACATGACCCTTTTTTAAAGCGATTTACTTGACTGGTTATACTATTTGTTTTATCTATAAATCTATTAGTTTTCATTCCAAGGCTTCCGGCCCTTTTATTAGGTTGAGATGGGCTGGGTATTGTGTCATTTGCTCTCGTTATTTATTACCAAAATATGAAATCATTAGGAGCAGGCATAATTACAGTATTAGCAAACCGGATTGGAGATGTGATAATCTTAATTTCTATTGGATTAATAGTCCTTCAAGGACACTGAATTATCACTCAAATATGAGATTTTTATCTTTCGTTTTGGGTAATTTTAGCTATCTTATTAGCAGCAATAACTAAAAGGGCTCAAATTCCATTTTCTAGATGATTACCAGCTGCTATAGCAGCTCCAACTCCGGTTTCAGCCCTCGTTCATTCTTCTACTCTTGTCACAGCAGGGGTATTTTTACTAATTCGGTTTTCTCCTTTTCTTAATACAACTGCAATATTTAAGTCTGTTTTATTGTTCTTATCAGTTTTAACTTTATTAATAGCTGGCATTGGGGCCAATTATGAAAATGACTTGAAAAAAATTATTGCTTTATCAACTTTAAGACAACTAGGAGTAATAATACTAAGGCTTAGATTGGGTAGAATAGAACTAGCTTTATTTCATCTGTACACTCATGCTTTATTTAAAGCTCTGTTATTTTTATGTGCTGGTATAATTATCCATAATATAAATAATACACAAGATATTCGATCTATAGGGTTAATCTATTTTCAGGCCCCATTAACAACTATATCAATAAACATTGCTAACCTTGCATTATGCGGAGCTCCCTTTTTAAGAGGGTTCTACTCTAAAGACTTGATTTTAGAGTTATCAACCTATAGATCGATAAGACTAGCCATAACTATAATGATTTTTATTGCAACAGGCATAACAGCAGCATATTCATTTCGTCTTTCTTTTTGTTCTTTATGAAGGGTAGTAAAAGACAATGCTTTTCACAGAAAACAGGAGTTTGATATACATATCAACAGGTCGACAATAATACTTACAGTAGTTGCCATTAGAGCAGGTATATTTATACAGAGTGTATATCTCTTTTTTGATCCTATACCTTTTACTTTACCACAACATCTAAAACTTATAAGGGTAATTGCAATTCTATCAGGACTTTATTTAGGTTTGAATATATGAGAATCAGGTTTTAACGATAACTATACAAATAAGATAAAGTACTTCTTTTCTACTATATGATTTTTAACGCCTCTTTCCTCGCAACCTTTAACAAAATTTTCAATACTTTTGGGCACGAATCTTATAAAATCTATTGATCTAGGATGGCTTGAGGTCACAGGAGGCCAAGGAGCTTTATATTTAACTAGGAATACCTCACTTTTAAATCAGAAAGTACAAATAAAATCATATAATTATTTCATTTTTTTAATAATCATAACAATTATGGTTTTAAGAATTTTATACACATTATAAATCCTAATAGCCCAAATATCAGAGCGTAGCATTGAAGGTGCTAAGGTAGTTTAGTTAAACTTTAGGGTGCTGTCATACCATTAATCTCACGCATTATTGATTAATTAAAATTTTTGATTCAAAAATTTTAATTAATCAATAATGCGTGAGATTAATGGTATAACAAAGAAATCAAATTGACTAAGGAATATGAGGCGAAACCCATTTCATTTGGTCGAGTTTAGTCCGTGACCGTTAACAGGATCTGTGGGAGCTCTGTTTCTTACCTCGGGGCTTGCCGGCTGATTTCACGGGTATGGTTATCTAACTGTTATTTTAGGGCTAATACTTATTGGGATAACGATGGGGCAATGATGGCGAGATATTATTCGAGAAGCTACCTACCAAGGTTTCCATACAATTCAGGTTTCAAAAGGACTTCGTTGGGGTATGATTCTATTTATCGTTTCTGAAGTTTGTTTTTTCTTTGCTTTTTTTTGAGCTTATTTCCACAGGAGTCTGGCCCCAAGGCCAGAGCTTGGTTCCTGTTGACCTCCTATCGGAATTACGCCTCTTAATCCATTTGAGGTTCCTTTATTGAATACAGGGGTGTTGCTGGCTTCCGGGGTCACTGTAACTTGATGTCATCATAGTTTAATAGAGGGAAATAAATCTAGAGGAATTCAAAGATTAGTTGCAACGGTCTCACTAGGAATTTATTTCACTCTTTTGCAAGCAGGAGAATATTACGAAGCTTCGTTTACAATTGCTGATGGTGCTTATGGATCAACTTTCTTTGTAGCAACTGGATTTCATGGTTTGCATGTGTTAATTGGAAGTACTTTTTTATTAGTATGTCTAATTCGAGTATGGTTACAACATTTTTCTACAGGACATCATTTTGGATTTGAAGCTGCTGCTTGATATTGACATTTTGTTGATGTTGTATGGTTATTTTTATACTTATCAATTTATTGATGAGGATGTTAAATTTTAGTTTTTAGTACTTTAGGTGACTGAATTAAAGTGTTAGATTTTTAATCTGAAAATAGCGAAGTAATGAGCTCCTAAGGGAATATCGACTTGGTACTTTAAATAAAAGTTCTGACTTGCATTCAGATAATAAATTATTAGTTAATTTTCAGGTCATTTACTAATAAATTAATAAGGTGACACATAAAGAGCAAGAAACTGCTTTGCGGTTTCGGCCCGCTTGTTAAGGGTGTAAATCCCTTTTTATGTTTAAATCCTTTTATGTTTACAGTTTGGATGAAAGCCAAAGAGAGGCATCTAACTGTTAATTAGGAAACTGTGATAATCACTCATTCAGCAGTAAATTGAGTGTTACGCCGGAATGAACGGAAGTCATTGATGTTGACTAATATGGGAATCATCTCTAATACTAAAATGTACAGAACTTTGTGAGGAAGGGTGATTGCATTTGGTCTTTCTTATATCGTAATATTGGCTGGTTGATTAGTAAGAAAACGAGCGCTTAGGGACCGGGAAAAAAGAAGGCCGTTTGAGTGTGGGTTTGACCCTGTTAAATCAGCCCGATTACCTTTTTCATTGCGGTTTTTTCTTTTAGCAATTATTTTTTTGATTTTTGACGTAGAAATTGTGCTTTTGTTCCCTATTTTAGGTTCAATGGCTAGATTTTATTCTCTAAGATTGGTGTTGGGAGTATTTATATTTTTAGTAATTTTGGTCATAGGATTATTCCATGAATGAAATGAAGGTTCTCTTGATTGATCACAGTAAGAAAAAACTAGGAGTAAAACAGGGCTGCTAACTTTGTTTTGGGTAATTCGATTTATCCTTTTTCTTATGCTTTCGAGATTGCCCTTTAGACTTATATTTTTAGTCATTATAGTAACAGGGACTTTATTCTCTGTGTCTTCTATTCATTGGCTTGCAATTTGAAGTGGATTAGAGATTAATTTAATCGGGTTTTTACCTGTGTTAGTTTACGGCAAAAAAATCTCAGAGAGCGAATCAGCTGTTAAGTATTTTATTATCCAGGCAATAGGATCTAGAATACTTATTTTTGGAAGTCTAATTATTTATACTAGAACTTTTAGATGAGAAATGGTAAACAGGGGAGTCATAGGTATTATTGGGGGCTTTATTACATTGATTAGAGGTCTTTTTATTAAATTAGGACTATTTCCATTTCATTATTGATTGCCTTCTGTTATAGCAGGTTTATCTTGGTTATCCTGTTTGTTATTAACAACCTGACAAAAAGTTGCTCCTTTATATTTAATGGTATGTTTAATAGAGTTAAATCAATCCTACGAAGTGTTCTTAATTTTATGTATAATTGGAGCCGGGTCTAGAGTAATAGGAGGACTTGGAGGGTTAAACCAAACTCAAGTACGAGCTTTATTAGCTTATTCTTCTATCGGTCATCTAGGATGAATTGTATTTGCAATTGTGCATAGGGAGTGAGTAATAAAAATATACTTTGCTGTGTATGTTATAGTCTCTGTGTGTATTTTTATGAGTTTATGGTATAAGGACTCTGGAATAGCTAAGGATTTAGATAATCTTAGAGAACATAATTTTTTACAGTTAGGGGTTGTTGTCTTGCTACTGTCCTTAGGTGGTTTACCACCAATATTAGGATTTATTTCTAAATTAATTGTTATTTTAGTAGGAGCGCCTAAGTCATATTTATTCTTGATAGTTATAGTTATCGGATCAGTTATAAGACTATTTTATTATCTAGGCTTATTTTTTTCGATAAGATTGAGGTGATTTAAAAAGTATGAATTAACCGACATACAACTCAGAAATAATGCATTAATCCCTTTAACAATCATATTTAATTTAGTAGGCGGTTTACTTATTCTTTCAAGCAACATATTTAATAGGCTATATGCGCTGGTTATTTTCTACCAACCATAAAGATATTGGGACTTT